CTTTAGTAGATCGACTCTATTACATAAGTTGATTTCTAACTTTTTTTATTCCATATCATGACATAAGTAAGCAGTTCTGAAATGTATTGACCAAATAATAGCTTACTAATTGATCTTTACGGTGCTTTCTCTATCAATTCGACTCTTTATCCATAGAGTATAGTATATAGGCCATACCTATTTCTTCCGATTTTTTTGGTTCTCGCGAAGTATCTTTCCTTGCTACAGCTGATAAAAATCGTTACTTTGGACGATGCATATGTAGAAAGCCTTTTTTTCTAGTATTTACTAGACGATTTGATCTCTTTTTCCTTCTTTCTATAGTGAAGATAGTCGCACGTAATGACAGATCACGGCCATATTATTAAAAGCTTGTGGTAAAAATGGATTTCGTTCTAGTGCCCGGAAATAATATTCCAAAGCTTTTGTATGCTCTCCGTTGCTTGTGTGTATAAGACCTATGTTATAGAGTATATAACTTCTATCATAGGGATCAATTTCTGGTCGCGTAGCTTCATAATAATTCTGTAAAGCTTCTGCATAATTTCCTTCGGATTGAGCCGACATCCGTTACGGTCGTTCATTCTTGTAAAAGAATCTCCGTTACAGAACCGTACGTGAGATTTTCATCTCATACGGCTCCTCCCTTCTGTGCATAGTACTAAAGGTAATAATTCATGTAATCAAAATTTAACTATTCTCATTATGAACTGACAGGAGCTGGTATTTTTACAAGAAATTTCTAACCAGCCTTCCCACAAGAGGTTTTTTCTTACCACCAATCGTATTAGTGATAGATAGAAATGGTAACTCCAACAATTTCTTTGTACTCAACGCTTACGATTTCCAGGAATTAGTCACTTCAACGGTCTTTGATGGTTATACGGGTACCCAAAGCACGAATGAGATGGATCTTAGTTTTCCCAACCATTCTTGTTAGTCCCGATACCGATAAGGAAAAGGGTTATTTATAACAAAGTTTTCGTGTTGTTGATTCCTAGGTGTAGTGCTTTTTCCACAATGCCACCTATGGATACTAATTAAGTAGGATTGACCTCCAATAAAGAACCTATAGATGTAACCTTTCGCTCAATACTAAAATCGATAATTGAAGCATCTAAGGCTGCATCAATCGAGGATACACGACAGAAGGAATTGCTCTATCTCTAAACTTCACCTTCACCAAGCGTAGGTTTCTTTCACTAATTTGTTTTTTTATATTCCTAACTACGTTCTTTTTCTCGTAAAACTGAGGGGTAAAAAAACAAGAAAAGAATCAAATCGCACCATCTCCGTAATAGGTAAATGCCTTTTTTTCTCCTGAAGTTGTCGGAATTATTCGTAATAAGGTATTGGCTACAATTGAGGAGGTCTTATCAATAAAATTTCCATTTATTCGAGATCTAGGCATAATTATCAATTCATTCTATATTCATTCTATAATTATTTGCATTCCCCTTCGGGGAAAACGATCCCACAAAAAAAGGAATTGTACAGTACAAAATAACATAAAAACAGACTAATTGGAAAAACGTGGAGCACAAATTATCCTCCCTTTTGACAAAGATGAAATGAAATAGTTGAATCAGATTATATTTCATTCCAATTTAGTAGTATACTATTACTATTTTATCTAAGTTTAATAACCAAGTTTCCTATGTATTGATTTTGATAACTCGATAAGTTTTTATTTGGTTATAAAAAGAAAAAAGAATTGAATAATCATTCCATGATAAAAAAATAAGGTAACCATCCTTTATTTTAATTATTTTAATTTTATTTTGTTTGCATAACGTATATGTGCCACGCCATACAGTTGAAATCAAAAAATGAATCGGACAATTTATGAATTTTGAATAGATCATGGGGTAGCTACTGAAAGAAGTTGCTGTTGATAAATATGAAATTGGAAAAAAACTTTTCTTCCTATGGAACCACCAGGCGGTCATACCTGTACTACAATTAAGATGAATGGCTCGCTACTTAATTCGGTTTTTGGTCAAGAATAAGATTCCGTAGGAGGGATGGCTGAGTGGTTCAAGGCGTAGCATTGGAACTGCTATGTGAACTTTTGTTTACCGAGGGTTCGAATCCCTCTCTCTCCTTTTCTTTTCATTTATCAACGTTACGTATCAAATCAAATTGATATCATTATTCTAACAGTCCTTATTTGATAGAGATTCTCTATCCCTAATTAGAGCCTGTGATACGTAAAATACAAATAGAGATATTGTATTGATATTGAAAAGAAGAAAAAGAATCCTATTTATTGTCGATCCATTTTTGATATGTGAATGAGACAAGGTACTCTATTTACTTCAGAGAAGGGGGTAAAAATTGTATGAACCTTGCTTTTTTTATTTTCGTTAGAATCAAGTTTGACGGGAATAATATTCTACGACCAACAACTCATTTATTTTCAAACCGATCGATTTATTATCTATGATTTGATTTACAAATCCTTTATATTGTAAGGAATCAATAGTCAAATGGTTTGGCAATTCCCCGCGGGGGGATGAAACAAGATAATTTTGAATCAGAGCTTTCGATCTTTCTTTATCCTTCGTAGTAATAATATCTCGGGGTTTGCAACGATAACTTGGTATATCTACTATACGACCATTAACTAAAATATGTCTATGGTTAACTAATTGTCTGGCTCCAGGAATGGTCGAAGCCATACCTAATCGAAAAAGGATGTTATCCAAACGCATCTCGAGTAGTTGTAGTAAAACCTGACCTGTTGACCCTTTGGCTTTTCCAGCAATATGCACATATTTAAGTAATTGTCGCTCTGCCAGACCATAATGAAAACGCAATTTCTGTTTCTCTTCTAAACGAATACGATATTGTGATCTTTTTCCCGAGCGCAATTGGGTTTGAAGATAACTTCCGGATCTGGGGCTTTTACTAGTTAGTCCCGGTAAAGACCCCAGACGGCGTATTTTTTTGAAACGAGGTCCTCGGTAACGAGACATATAAATAAAGGCTCCCTTTTTGATTCACTTTCATTTGAAAAAAAAAAAAAAATTATAATTATAATATTAATAATTAGAATATTATATAAATCTAAAATTAAAATATAAAAAAATATTATATAATATTCTAAAATATATAAAATAAATTCAGACTGAACTAAAGGATCAGCAAAGCAAAACACAATCTACTGAAGTATTACAAAGCAGAATGAACTAAATTTTATCAATATTTTTATTTTTTGTATATATAATATAGTGAAGTTCAAGCGAAGGCTACCTTTTAAAATTTCTTCTGTAAAGATATAGTTAACTTTTTTTATTCATAGCTATAGCTGCAAGTTACCATGACATAATAACTCGACATTTAGAGAAAGCGAGAGTAGATATTTTCAATCATGCAAAGAAAAAGAGCCGGCTATCGGAATCGAACCGATGACCATCGCATTACAAATGCGATGCTCTAACCTCTGAGCTAAGCGGGCGGATATAAGATCAATAGTGTATAGGAAACTCTCGGATCTTAGCTATTACCTGGTGATTCTTCTTTTTTTTTTCATTTATTGATTATTTAAATTTCTTCTCTATTTCTATTCTTATTTATTCTATTTATAGTTATTAGTTATAGATTTTAGATTCTATATTATAAAATAGAAAATAAAAATCTTTAGATTCTTTATATCTAGATATTATATCTAGATATATAAATAGAAATTAAATTCCATATTCATATTATCCTATTAATCAAATTATCATATTATAATTTCTAATTAAAAATTTTTAAAATAAAATAATTCTAAATATTAAATAATAGAAAATCTAAAAAAATAGAATTTCGAATTAAATTCTTACTATTTTGAATATGATATGATTAATATGAAGATGAATATGAAATAAAGATGGATATGAAATCAATACAATAAATAATAAATACAATCTTAAATTAAATCTTCACTTCAATAATATTAATATGATTATTTTATGATAATTAATATCATATTATAAATAATTCATTTATTCTCATTCTAATGGTGTAACTAAAAAACTATACTATAAATCTAAATCGAAATTTCACATAAAGAAACTATCTATATCCTAATAGATAAATAGTGAAAAACTAAATAGAATCATATTCTATTGATTTCTATTCGAATAATGTAAATCCATGACTAAAACTGATAGAAACTTGTATTCTATCATTATACACAAGAGGACGAATTGTTAAAAAAAAAAAATAAATAAATATCGAGCGTTCTACTATTTTGAATTCCGCTATAAAAAAGAAGGGGGAGTCAAGGCATAGAAAGGCATAGATATATGTGGGATATATTTATCTATATTGAATTGCGGATACATCAATGATAGAATAATTTCGGATTGAAACAAATAGGGTTCATCCAATAGAGATGAAATGATAGAATGGAAGACGGCCAAAAAAATAAAATAGCAGCATACACTTTTTCGATACAAGAATCCTTACCTAATGAATTCAACAGTTCCAAGATCAATGAAAGAGGTGTATGGAATTACAATTAGATCCTTGTATCATATCAAATATCAAAGCAAAGGGGGATATGGCGAAATTGGTAGACGCTACGGACTTGATTGGATTGAGCCTTGGTATGGAAACCTTGCTAAGTGGTAACTTCCAAATTCAGAGAAACCCTGGAACTAAAAATGGGCAATCCTGAGCCAAATCTTTATAAAAAATGTAAAATTAGAATAAAAAGGGATAGGTGCAGAGACTCAATGGAAGCTGTTCTAACGAATGAAATTGACTACGTTACGTTAGTAGCAAAAATCCTTCTATCAAATGATAGAAATGACAGTAAAGGATAAGCTTATATACCTAATACATACTGACATAGGAAAGATTAATCACAACCCTCTATTTCGATATTTAGATTCATTCTATATTAATTAGAATGATAGAGATCAAAAAATCTATGAAAAAAGGAAGAGTTATTCTGAATCCATTCCCATTTTCCAATTGAAGTTTAAATTGAAATAGAATTCGAATATTCATTGATCAAATGATTAATTCCAGAGTTTCATAGATCTTTTGAAAATTAATCGGACGAGAATAAAGAGAGAGTCCCATTTTACATGTCAATACCGACAACAATGAAATTTATAGTAAGAGGAAAATCCGTCGACTTTAAAAATCGTGAGGGTTCAAGTCCCTCTATCCCCAAGAAAAGCCCATTTTACCTCCTCTTATTTCTTTATCTTCTTTTTTTTTTTCATCAATGGTTCAGTTCAACCAAAATTCAATATCTTTCTCATTTCATTCACTCTGTTCTTTCACAAACGGATCCGAATAGAAATCCTCGTTTCTTCTTCCAATCCAATTTCATTTGTATAGATTCAAGGAATCCCCGTTATTGAGTCATTCACAGTCCATATCATTATCCTTACATTTACAATACAAAGAAAGTCTTCTTTTTGTTTTGAAGATCTAAGAAATTGAGGAGCTAGGTACAATTTGTTAAGACTTTTTTAGTTCTTTTCATTGACATAGATACAAGTACTCCGCTAGGATGATGCACAGGAAATGGTCGGGATAGCTCAGTTGGTAGAGCAGAGGACTGAAAATCCTCGTGTCACCAGTTCAAATCTGGTTCCTGACACGTGAATAATGTATCGGATAAATATTAATACCTCATACAAATGAAATTCATTGATACGGATTGGGATACATATTCTTTACTTTCCTTTTCATTTTTATTTTTTTCCTCTCTGTTCATACTTTGATCTTATTTAAATTTTAAATAGGATGTTAAATTTTCGTATATATCTCAAATTTCATAAAAAAATTAGATAAAAAGATTCAGATTGAAAGGATAAGAATAGAAAGGATGTTTTTCAGACACAGTACAAATCAACCCCAATTCCTTTCATTTTTCATTTCTGCATTTCGTCTCTTCCGTCTTTTTTTTTCATATTTTTTTTTTCTCACTCTTGCTCAATTTCCGGCGCCCCCCCCTAAGTGATGTGCGCGATACAAAGTTCATGGTACAGAACTCTTTTAAGTCATCCTAGTTTTTCTGCTCATACAAAATGTATATGATATCTTTCCAATTGGGGAATATCAATGAGAACCTCTTTTTTTAGCCACCCTCATATGAATTAAAGTCCAGTTACTCTGTTTCATCTAGAAGGGAATGTAAAAATGTTCTTTGATTGAAATGAAATCTGGAGTCGTGTCGTATAAGTACTTATCATTCAAAGAGCATCTTGTATTTCATAGAAATTGGGAGTGGAGCAATATAGTCTTTACGTAAGGACCAGCCTATCCAATTTTCAGGCATCAAGATACGTTTAAGGCGAGGATGATTCTCATAAGAAATTCCCAACATATCATAAGATTCCCGTTCCTGAAAATCCGTACTTCTCCAAATCCAGAAAACGGACGGGGTTCGAGAATTACTCCTGGGGGCAAATACTTTTATGCATACCTCCTCTGGTTTATCTATACCATAACGTATTTTCGTAAGGTGATACACACTAGCTAAAAATCCGTCTGGTGCTACATCATAGGCACACGAGCGTAAATAATTGTAACCATATACCATATACATATAAAATGACAGCAATTGAGTCCCAATCTTTGGTTTTTTTTTGTAAAGTCTCTATTCTTCGGCAATCAAAGCCTAAAGATCTATGAACTAGCTCATGCTTGACTAGTCAATCATATAAACGAATTTGCATCTCCTTCATCTCTACCACATTTTTCTTTGTATCAATACTTCACATTGACAATGAAATTGTTAAAGACTGACCCGCTCTTTCTTATTCTGCACAAAGGAACCCTGCCTGATTAACTAATTCGTAAGAAGATACTGACCCTTTGGACTTTAAATCTTTTTCAAATTAAAATCTAAAAGGTATCTCTGAAGTAGATGGTAATTGATAGAGTAATCCTTGATTATAATTTCCAGTATTTAGTACTGTGTCGAAGGTAAACCTTGTGATTAGTAGTAAAACATCGATTCTCCTGTTGATACACAGTTCTATCTTCAACTTCAAAGATTTTTTGAGATATCTTCTTACGAAGTTTCGTTATAACATCTATAAAAGAATCTTCTTTATAGTAAAGAAAAAATTATAAATAAATTCAATAAAATTTAAAATAATAATCATTAAGAATTCAATATCAATAGAATATGATAATATTATTACTATATTTTTATTAGTATAACTATAATAGTATAGTTATATTTAATTTTTAATTTTATGGAATCATGAACGTTCGGCATAATATAGGATCCCTCTAATAATCTTCTCCTAATAGTCTAATAGAAAGAATCACACATTATCGAGCAATTCGACAGACCAAATTCCCAAACCCGCTCAACTCTTAGAATATAGAAGGAGGAGCCTTGATGGATGTAGGGCTAATTAATTAGCCCTACATTATCTTTGAAACAAATTTAAAATTGAAAGAATCTAAGAATCTATTAGGTTTGTTGTTCAGCCAAAAACGGATTATCCACAAATACTCAAGATCAAGAAAAGAATAGGTCCTAGATCCATGCGACTTAGGATTGGATTTGCTTGGGTCAGGTTGAAGTCTTTAGACAGTATTCTTTCATGATTTTAATTTCATAAATTGACTGGGTTTGGGTATACAAAACCCCAAAAAAGTGTATAAATAACTCTTTGATCATGGGCAATAAAAGAGGAAAAAGTAATTCATTCATGAAAATGGATAAAGAAATATGGTTATTTGATCCGAGATTTGACAAATACCAATTGGGTCCGTTGAAATGAATTATTGTGTTTATTTTATTGTTCCTACTATTAAAATATAAAATAAAACTACTAAAATCTCTATACAAAACAAAAATGGAATGTATAATGTATTAGGGCTATACGGACTCGAACCGTAGACCTTCTCGGTAAAACAGAGAAAACTGATTATTATCGAAATGATTCGAACTGTTTCAAAGACCCAACATGCATTTTGTTGCATTGGGCTCTTTCATCAACTGATGTAAAGATCAGTTAGTCCACCATTTTTTTCTTTACAGGAAGATAAAAAGATAATGAGATGGTTCCATGTGCTCTGATTCATTATTTGTATCCTGATCTAGGAGCAATACCAAAGTGTTTCAAAGAAAAATGACCTTGATTTAGGTCTGCCTTCGGCCTAGATCAACCTAAGTGAAATGGGCCTCTATCGCTCCACTGCAAGAGTAAAATATGAGACTTCATACACCTCAAAGCTCATAGGACGACAAGAGGTTCTTTTGAGACCCTTATACTCATTATGCCTGGCATTGAATGGACTGGACATTTACCTTACAATGGCATGTTCTATTTGATTGATTTGGCAGTGGAATTCGCACCTGAATCGGATCGAACCAAATATTTGTCAGGCTATTTTTCTCTTGTTCTCTCGAACCTACGGAATAAGACATCGACTTCTCAAAAAGATCAATTATGGTCATTGCATAATGGACTTCCTTGAAAAGCATTGGCGCACGTGTAAACGAGGTGCTCTACCTAACTGAGCTATAACCCTTATCATAAATCATAACTATTTTAACATAGAGGCAATTTCTTGTCAAGAAGGGTATCCCATATGCATATAATAACTCTCCGATCCATTTACTGGTAAATGATTGATATTGCTTAGAAAGCATATTTTAACTAGAATCCATCGAAGTGATGAAGACCTTTTTGTGGTGATAAATAACCTACTTAACCCAGTGGTTAGAGTATTGCTTTCATACGGCGGGAGTCATTGGTTCAAATCCAATAGTAGGTAGAACTTATTAGATACCATGGAATCAGGTATCTAATAAGTTTTTCTACCCATCCTCTTTTTTTCGTTCTATCATAAGATTAATCAGATTAGACTTCATTGTGTTCAATTTGGTTCAATTTTTGGAATGAAAATGTAGTGTATAATAAGAAACTCCTTTAATTTTAATTATTTTTTTGATTCTTTTTATTTTTATTGAATGCATTGACTACTACTGGGAAATCACATTGACAGCCTCTACTCGTGTCCTAGCTCGTCTGAGAGCTAGATTTGACTCAATTGCTTGTCTCTTACCCTCAGCTCTACTCAAGTTATCTTCAGCTATTTCAAGAGTTTGTTGAGCTTCTTGTGCATCAATGTCAGTACTAAATTCTGCATCATTTCCTAAAATAGTTATCTCATTATTACTTATTCTAGCGAAACCACCCATAAGAGCCACTGTTAACCATTGGTCGTTTAGCCGTATTCTCAAAAGACCTATATCTACAGCCGTGGCAATGGGGGCATGGTTTGGTAATACTCCAATTTGTCCACTATTCGTAGATAAAATAATTTCTTTCACTTCGGAATCCCAAATAATTCGATTAGGAGTCAGTACACAAAGATTTAAGGTCATTTCTTCAATTTGCTCTCCTCTTCTAAGTTTTCTAAGTTAATAGCTTTCGTGGTAGCTTCATCGATGTTACCCACCAAATAAAAGGCCTGTTCGGGAAGACCATCTAATTTTCCGGAAAGGATGAGTTGAAATCCCCGAATTGTTTCTGCGAGACCAACATATTTCCCCGGAGAACCAGTAAAGACTTCTGCCACAAAGAAGGGTTGTGATAAGAAACGCTCAATCTTTCGTGCTCTTGCTACAGTTAAACGATCTTCTTCGGATAATTCGTCCAACCCAAGGATAGCTATAATGTCCTGAAGTTCCTTGTAACGTTGTGAAGTTTGCTTAACTCTTTGAGCAGTTTCATAATGTTCCTCGCCAACGATCCGAGGTTGTAACATGGTTGACGTTGAATCTAAGGGATCTACTGCTGGATAAATACCTTTGGCAGCTAATCCTCTTGATAATACGGTAGTAGCATCTAAATGTGCAAATGTCGTGGCAGGAGCAGGGTCGGTCAAATCATCCGCAGGTACATAAACTGCTTGGATCGATGTTATAGATCCTTCTTTGGTAGAAGTAATTCTTTCTTGCAAAGAACCCATTTCCGTACTAAGGGTAGGTTGATAACCCACTGCGGAAGGCATTCTACCTAATAAGGCAGATACTTCGGACCCTGCTTGAACGAAACGAAAGATATTATCGATGAATAGAAGTACGTCTTGCTCATTAACATCCCGGAAATATTCCGCCATGGTTAGGGCAGTCAAGCCAACTCTCATACGAGCTCCTGGCGGTTCATTCATTTGACCATAGACTAGAGCTACTTTGGATTTTCCAAGATTTTTTTCATTAATCACCCCGGATTCTTTCATTTCCATGTAGAGATCATTTCCTTCACGAGTACGCTCCCCTACTCCGCCAAATACGGATACGCCTCCATGAGCTTTGGCAATGTTGTTGATCAATTCCATGATGAGTACTGTTTTACCCACCCCAGCTCCCCCAAATAGTCCGATTTTTCCTCCACGACGATAGGGGGCTAAAAGATCCACCACTTTAATCCCTGTTTCAAAGATTGATAATTTCGTATCTAACTGTATGAAGGCGGGTGCAGATCTATGAATAGGAGATGTTGTGCGAGTATCAACAGGACCGAAATTATCAACAGGTTCCCCAAGAACGTTGAAAATTCGTCCGAGAGTAGCTCCGCCGACTGGAACACTTAGAGGAGCTCCCGTGTTAATCACCTTCATTCCTCTCATCAGACCATCTGTAGCGCTCATAGCTACAGCTCTTACTCGATTATTTCCTAATAATTGTTGTACCTCACAAGTTACATTAATTTGCTGACCAGCCGTATCTCGAGCCTTAATTACCAAAGCATTATAAATATTAGGCATCTTGCCCGGTGGAAAAATGACATCCAGTACTGGGCCAATAATTTGAGCGATACGCCCTAGGTTTTGTTCTTCAAGTGTGGAAACCGCAGGATCAGAAGTCGTGGTATTGCTTCTCATAATCGTAAATCATAATAATAATATGTCGAATTTATTTTTTATTTTAATACTGAATCAAAAATAAGTATCCGATAGCAAGTTGATCGGTTAATTCCATAATCCATAATGAAGTAAATGGAAGTTAGCATTCGATTGAGTTGGTACCACCCAATGGAATCCATTTTAATTCTTTACTCATTCAATAAGTAAATTTTCAATTCAACGAGCCAACCAATCCTTTTTTCACAAGTGGATGAATAAGAATCATGAGTCAGTGTATTTCATTTCCCTATCTTTTATAAATGACCGTCTAGATTATCTATTATCTATGAATATTAATATCTATGAATATTAAATTTGAACCTGAATTTTTTTATTCATGATTTTTATCTCATTGACCATTGTTCTTTACTTTATTTTCTTATTTTCTTTTCCAAATTTATTGTATTTTTTTTTTTGTTGTGCACCTATTATTTTTCTTTATATACTATTATATCTGTTCCCTTTGCTGGATGAATTATGCCTCTTTTCATATCTAGGATTTACATATACAACATACAGTATATTACTGTCAAGGGAGGTTCCTCATATTATTTATTTATTTTTCTTTCTATTTTAACTTTAGCTTTAGTATATGTATATTATACTATACTATAACTTATACTATAACTATATTAATATTATTCTATTTATTCTATTGTAATACTAAATACATACTAAATTAGACTATGACTATTATACTAATTATTAATTATAAATAATTATAAATAATTAAATAATATTTAATATTTATTTATATATTATTGTATTTATATATTATTGTATTGTATTGTATATTGTATATATATATATTATATTTTATTATATTTATATATATATATTTATATATATTTTTATATATTTTATATTTATATTATATATATATATTTATATATATATATTCATTATTCATATTCAAATGAGTATGAAGAAGAAGATCAATTCCATTATAAATTTTTAAAACGACGATTGGGTTGCGCCACATATATCAAAGAGTATAAAATAATGATGTATTTGGGTATTTGGTGAATCAAATACATGGTCCAATAACGAACCCTTTTCCAATTTTAATTATTCATTAGTTGATAATATTAGTTTAGTTGAATATTTTTTGTTTGAATTTGAAAGATTTTTTTTTCAAAGGTTTCATTCACGCCTAATTCATATCGAGTAGACCTTGTCGTTGTGAGAATTCTTAATTCATGAGTTGTAGGGAGGGACTTATGTCACCACAAACAGAGACTAAAGCAAGCGTCGGATTTAAAGCTGGTGTTAAAGATTACAAATTGACTTATTATACTCCTGACTACGAAACCAAAGATACTGATATCTTGGCAGCATTCCGAGTAACTCCTCAACCGGGAGTTCCGCCTGAAGAAGCAGGGGCTGCGGTAGCTGCCGAATCTTCTACTGGTACATGGACAACTGTGTGGACTGATGGACTTACCAGTCTTGATCGTTACAAAGGACGATGCTACCACATCGAAGCCGTTGTTGGAGAGGAAAATCAATATATTGCTTATGTAGCTTATCCTTTAGACCTTTTTGAAGAAGGTTCTGTTACTAACATGTTTACTTCCATTGTGGGTAATGTATTTGGTTTCAAAGCCCTGCGAGCT